ATTCGCGAGGAGCTGGATGAGAAGAAACTCTCACGTCCAGTTCTGTAGTAGAGATGGAATTCCGAAACAACCATCAACTATAACCCCAAAAGAACTAGATTCCGTAAACAACATAGAGGAAGAATGAAGGGAATATCTTATAGAGGTAATCATATTTGTTTCGGTAAATATGCTCTTCAGGCACTTGAACCTGCTTGGATCACATCTAGACAAATCGAAGCAGGTCGACGAGCAATGACACGAAATGCACGCCGTGGTGGAAAAATATGGGTCCGTATATTTCCAGACAAACCAGTTACAGTAAGACCTGCTGAAACACGTATGGGTTCGGGGAAAGGATCCCCTGAATATTGGGTAGCTGTTGTTAAACCGGGGCGAATACTATATGAAATGGGTGGAGTAACCGAAAATATAGCTAGAAGGGCTATTTTAATAGCAGCATCCAAAATGCCTATACGAACTCAATTTATTATTTCGGGATAAAAATGTAGAACCGACAGAAATGAGTCTTGGGGATGAAACAAAACCGCAGGTTTCTTTTTTTGGACAAACAATATTTCTTTTATTTTCTTTATCCTTTGCATTGGAAGAATAGACTCAAAAATTGATATGATTCAACCTCAGACCCATTTAAATGTAGCGGATAACAGCGGGGCTCGAGAATTAATGTGTATTCGAATCATAGGAGCTAGTAATCGTCGCTATGCTCATATTGGTGACGTTATTGTTGCTGTGATCAAAGAAGCAGTCCCAAATATGCCCCTAGAAAAATCAGAAGTAGTCAGAGCTGTAATTGTCCGTACCTGTAAAGAACTTAAACGTGACAGCGGTATGATAATACGATATGATGACAATGCTGCAGTTGTGATTGATCAAAAAGGAAATCCAAAAGGAACTCGAATTTTTGGTGCAATCCCCCGGGAATTGAGACAATTAAATTTTACTAAAATAGTTTCATTAGCTCCCGAGGTATTATAAAATAAAATGAGATGGTGATAGCTTTGGGGTATTTGAAAGAAATAGATTAAGAACTAGATTAATTCGTAGATTGTGTCTCACGCATATACCTTGAAAAATTCATATTCATAAACCAATAAAAAACAAAAAAAGAAAAACATGTTGATTATATCCAATTTTGAGGCACCAATAATTTTAGTTCATCATGGGTAGAGACACTATTGCTGAGATAATAACCTCTATACGAAATGCTGATATGGATAGAAAAAAAGTTGTTCGCATAGCATCTACTAATATTACCGAAAATATTGTTAAAATACTTTTCCGAGAAGGTTTTATCGAAAACGTCAGAAAACATCGAGAAAAAAACAAATACTTTTTGGTTGTAACCCTGCGACATAGAAGGAATAGGAAAAGACCCTATAGAAATTTTTTAAATTTAAAACGGATCAGTCGACCCGGTCTACGAATCTATTCTAACTCTCAACGAATTCCTAGAATTTTAGGTGGGATGGGGATTGTAATTCTTTCTACTTCTCGAGGTATAATGACAGACCGGGAGGCTCGACTAGAAGGAATTGGCGGAGAAATTTTGTGTTATATATGGTAATCCTTTTAATATCCAAATGGGATCCGAAACCTCTTCCTATTTCTAAAAAAAAAAAGAAAGAGGGTGAGTTGTCTAATATCGTTCCTCCTCCATTAGTTGATACTTCAAGGGGGCTTTACCTGGAATGACAGAACAAAAATGGATTCACGAAGGTTTAATTACTGAATCGCTTCCCAATGGCATGTTCCGGGTTCGGTTAGATAATGAAGATCAGATTCTAGGTTATGTTTCAGGAAAGATCCGACGTAGTTTTATACGGATACTGCCAGGAGATAAAGTCAAAATTGAAGTAAGTCGTTATGATTCAACCAGAGGACGTATAATTTATCGATTCCAAAACAAGGATTCGAAAGATTAGCTGGTTTTTATTCAATACGATTCGAGATGCAAAATTTCAAGAAACTTATTTTCTACCAAGAAGTAGATTCAGAATTAAGATAAGGAATGATAAATATGAAAATAAGAGCTTCCGTTCGTAAAATTTGTGAAAAATGTCGACTAATCCGTAGGCGGGGGCGCATTATAGTAATTTGTTCCAACCCGAGACATAAACAAAGACAAGGATAATCAGACGTGCTAAAGGGCTCAATGTACAAATAAGGAATCTGTTTTGACATGAAATGGATATATCCATATATTTCTGACTCATATTTATGAGATGATACAATATGGCAAAAGCTATACCGAGAACTGGTTCACGTAGGAATGTACGTATTGGTTCACGTAAGAGTGCACGTAGAATACCAAAGGGAGTTATTCATGTTCAAGCAAGTTTCAATAATACCATTGTCACGGTTACAGATGTACGGGGTCGGGTGGTTTCCTGGTCCTCGGCCGGTACTTGTGGATTCAAGGGTACGAGAAGAAAGACACCCTTTGCCGCTCAAACTGCAGCAGCAAATGCTATTCGTACAGTAGTAGATCAAGGTATGC